TGACTCCAGTTTTTTATCTTGTTCTCCTTGCAAAAGAATTTCTTTCTATGCACATTATTTTGATTCTTTAAATTGAAGGAAATTAGAATTCTCAATTCTCTACGACGTCTAGACGATAAAATTTTTTCAGGAACAAGCAAATCAGAATTCTTTTTGTCTCTATTTAGAGTTTTATGTCTTGGAATGGATTCATCAAAATGATTCTTAGCAACATTTTGGGGGTTTCGGTATCTTTGATTACTTTGGTGCTTACTTTTATGAACCAACGAAATACCTATGATTTGATACATAAAAAACTGTCCGTCATTTTTTACAGATAGACGGGCGGGTTCCATAATTAATATTCCCTTTTTTGTTAATTGTGTAAGATTTAAACGTCTCCTCATTATATCCAAATTCATTTCTTTCCTTTGAATATAGGATATAGAAATTTTTCTTACATTTATTAGGCTAACCAGGAGACCATATATCTGGATATTATTCATCATTTTTTGATTCAATTGATTCAAACGTCCAGTCCATCTTAATTGCAAAGGAAAATCTCCTTTGAGTAATATTTGTAGTTTTTCGATCGATTCTAAAAGGGATTCTTCAATATTGTTTTGATTCTTTAATTCAAAATATTGTTTTGAGTTGGATGGACTAAAATTGAAAAAATCCTCATCCTCTTCGTGCTTTCCCTTGATATTTTGATTTTCACTAAAATTTGGATTGATATTCAAATTAAAAAGAAGTAAGTTGCTTGGAATAAACCAAGGTTTCTCTTTATATTTATGATAAAGTATCAAAAACTCTGGAAATAAAAAAAATTTCGGATTTGATATGGGGCGATTTAAGATTAAGAATTTTTCATTCATTCCCATCCAATCAAAAGACATTCCCATCCAATCAAAAAAGACCCTTTTGTAATTGATTTCGGAATTTGAATCAATCGGAAGATAAAAAAGACCATTATTCGGAATTTTATCCCTTATTTGGATTTGGTCCTTATTAGATTCAACCTGAATATTTGTATTCAATTTCCAACCCAAATATTTTCTATCTGTATTTTTTTCCATATATATAATATCACTTTTTCCTAGATAATTCTTGATAGGAATATTTTTGAGTATGTTAACAGTTTTTTCTTTATTTCTGGTGGAATTTTCTTGCTTCTTATTTGGTTCTAATGATGATCTATAAATATAGGACTTCTTATTAGTTTCAGAATGAATATATTTATATGATAAACGATCATATCTATAGTTTTTTTGAAAATTCTCTTCTTTATTTGATAATAAATAGACTTTCAAATTTTGTTTTTTTTTGTAATCAAATAATTGGTCTTTTTCATAGGAATACCATTTATTTAGATCCTTATTTTGAGATGGCTGGCATTGATTTTTTCCATTTCGCCATTTTTGTGGGACTAATCTAGACCATGTAATCTGAGATAAATCGTATTGATAATGACCTCTTAACCAGTTTTTCCATGGATTCATTCCATAATTTGGAAGTTTCTTATGTCTTACTTCGTAATCAAAGATTCCTTGTCTTCCAAAAAAATCCTTTATTTCATTCTTAAGAAAAAAAGACGGTCCATTGTACTGAAGAATAGATCTTAACTTATTGAAGTTAATAGCCTGGGTTTGTGATAATTTTAAAAATACATATTTTTGTGACAAGTAAGATAACTCAAAAAAAATATTTGACTTCCGCTTACTATTTCTAAGATTATCAAAAGCCTTTTTTATAGTCCTAGTCGAAATAAAGTCAATTTGATTTTGTTTTGTTTTATTAATCTTTTCTTTATTTGTTTCGTTATTGTCAATGTATTTCTCAATAATTTTTTTTGTTGATTCCATAAAAAGTTGTAGAGCGATTCTGCGCATATTAATGATACATAGAAAGATATCTATGTATATTTTTTCAATGAAAATTTTAACTATTAATTCAATATTATTTCTTTTTAATATTTTCCAAATTTTTGGGAGTGCTTCTCCATTATTCTTTTTATTTATTTTTTTTTTCAGCGTTACTGTTTTTTTATTTTTTTTCATTATTTCTATTTGATTTCTGATTGTGTTTCTTCTATCAATTCTATGTTTCATTTCTTCTTCTGTCTGTGAATAATTTGTCAAACCTTTAGGTCGATTTTGACTAAGTGATTCATGAATTATCTTATTGCTGATTATAGAATCCTTTTCTCTTTCAGTTTCATTTGATTCATATATTTCTCTCGTTATAAATAATGGAATTTTCTTTCCTTTTAAAAGTTCTTTTAGTATTTGTTTTACAAAGAAAAAGACTTTTGCTTCTTTTTTTTTTATTTTTTTTAAAGCTCTTCGAATTCTAAAATTGAATTTTCTGATTTCGACTTTATAGTCTATATCTTTAAAAATGGGTTCAAAAAAGGAAGGTGTTTTTCGCGGAGGACCAAAAGGATATTCCGTTTCCATTCCCAAAACTGTTAAAAAACAAGAATCAAAATCATCTTGTTGCTTTCGATCTCTATCAGAGA